TATATAGTGTGGTGCAGATTTACAACACTATATATTAGCATGCATCTCAACTCGCTGATGATGTCGATCGAGCCTTACCTGAATTTAGGGGTTTGACAGGAATAATTAGGACTCTTTCGACTTAGGGGGTAGGGGGGTTTGCCGCGCGCGAGGCGGGGAGGGGGAATCTTAGAGTAGTATGTGGCGTAAAGAATACAGTTATGCACTTGATATAAAAAGATGTGGAGTTTTAGTATTATGTCATTATATCATTACATTAACTATTGTGTACCATTTTTATGTTCTCCCTTGTTATTCGTTGGGCTCAGACACTGGAAATGCCATGTGAATACAGCCGAAAAAAAAAAAAGAACATATGCCTATAGGTGGCTGCTCCATGGGGGGTTTTTGCTAATGAAGTACGACACCATTAACTTATGCCGGGTACAATTCAAGTTTATCGGGACAATAATTGATATGGCCCTGAAATAGGAACCAGATGCCAGTAATAGTGCAATTTGTGTTACCCCCACTAGTTTTGTCCCTGACCCTATCATGCATGTTGTATCTTAAGGTATAAATGGTTGATGGTTTCTCACTGCCCCGTAGGGGTTAATTAAATTTAAATGGAAGTTCCTTGATATGCAAGCTAAATGCGGATTCCAAATTCTAATTCTTGGTTGGTCAATTTCTTGTATAAAGGAGTTCTTGCCTTATCCTCAATTAGTAACCCTGCTGATCAGGTTAAATAATTGTAAGGAGTAATGTTTTAATTAATTCAAGTTTTGAGTGTTGGTGTAATGTATTAAATCATAGTGTAATATAATACATAATATATACTAAAGCATGGTGCTGAGTTATGCATATTATGTACTAGAGCATAGGACATTTATGTCAGTCGAACAGTTGTTGTTTTACAGAAAATAGTTTAAGTGAGAATTCTAGCTTTGGGAGCTAGAAGTGGGAGTTAAAGTCTCTCTTTTTTGGCACTAGGAAGGATTTTAACCTTCGATTTCCGAGTTACAAAACCGGTGCTTTGTGTTTAAGCTACTAGAGCAGTTGAAGTTAAGTAATTTGTTTTCTAGTCATCCTATTAATGGGTAAAAGATTAGAAATAGTGAGAAATAAAGGATGGAGGCGATTTGGCCAACAATAATGAAGGGATGTTCGACCGGCATGCCCCCAATTCAAGTGAGGATGAGCACGTCTGCTACTAAGGTTCAGAAGAGGAGTTGGGCTAGGGGGCGGAAGGTGGCTCCTTGTTGTTTTGAGGTGTGGAGAAGGGGCACCATTATTAATACTAGGATTGAGAATAGTAGTGCTAAAACTCCTCCTAGTTTGTTAGGAATAGATCGTAAGATGGCGTAGGCAAATAGGAAGTACCATTCTGGTTTGATGTGTGGCGGGGTGACTAGGGGGTTGGCGGGGGTGAAGTTTTCTGGATCGCCTAGTAAGTTGGGCGAGAATAGTGCTAAGGAGATTAGAGTCGTAGTGAGGATGAGGAATCCTAGTGCATCTTTGTAGGAGAAGTATGGGTGGAATGAGATTTTGTCTGCGTTGGAGCTTAGGCCGGTGGGGTTGTTAGATCCTGTTTCGTGTAGAAACAGGGCGTGTATTGCTGTAGTTGCAATGATTGCGAATGGGAGGAGGAAGTGAAATGCGAAGAATCGTGTTAATGTTGCATTGTCTACGGAGAAGCCCCCTCAAATTCATTGGACTAGGGTGTTTCCTGTGTAAGGGACTGCTGATAGTAGGTTTGTGATTACTGTGGCACCTCAAAATGATATTTGGCCTCAGGGTAGTACGTATCCAACGAATGCTGTTATTATTACTAATAGTAGTAAGATTACTCCAATGTTTCAGGTTTCTTTATATAAATAGGAGCCATAGTATAAGCCTCGTCCAATGTGTAGATAGATGCAGATGAAGAAGAAGGAGGCCCCGTTTGCATGCAGGTTTCGGATAATTCAACCATAGTTTACATCTCGACAGATGTGGGCTACGGATGAGAAGGCAGTTGAGATATCGGAGGTGTAGTGTATTGCTAGGAATAGTCCTGTTAGGATTTGTATTATTAGGCAAAGTAGTAAGAGGGAGCCGAAATTTCATCATGCGGAGATGTTTGACGGGGCGGGGAGGTCGATTAGTGCGTTGTTAAGGATTTTGAGTAGGGGGTGTGTTTTTCGGGTAATCATTGGTTCTTATAGTTGAGTTACAACGGTGGTTTTTCGAGTCACTGGTCCTGGTTAAATTCCTGGTGAGAATTATGATATATTTTTTTGATTTGCTTTTGTTGGGGTTAGTGGTCGGGCTTGTTGGGGTTGCTTCTAATCCTGCGCCTTATTTTGCGGCTTTGGGCTTGGCGGTGGCGGCTGGGGTTGGGTGTGTATTATTGGTTGGACATGGTGGGACGTTAATCGGTTTAATGTTGTTTTTAATTTATTTAGGTGGAATGTTGGTAGTTTTTGCTTATTCGGCGGCTTTAGCAGCTGAGCCTTTTCCTGAAACGTGGGGGGTGGGATCAGTTAAGGTTTATGTTTTGATATATTTGTTGGGTGTTGGGCTAGCTGTTTGATGTTTTTGAGTAGAATTTGGGGGGCATTGGGTTGTTGTGGATGAATTCAAGGAGTTTTTTGTGGTGCGGGGGGATGTGGGGGGAATCTCTTTTATGTACTCTGTTGGAGGGGGCATGTTAGTAGTGTGTGCTTGGGTTTTATTGTTGTGTTTATTTGTGGTGCTGGAGTTAACTCGGGGTTTAAGTCGGGGGGCGCTTCGGGCTGTTAGAGGGTTGTTAGGAAGGTTAGGGCCAGGGCTGTAGAGATTAGGTATAATGTTAGGTATATTTTGATTATATTGGCGTTAGTGTTGTCAAATAATGAGTTTAGGCGGTGATGTAGTGGTTGGAGGCTTTTGGGGGGGATTTCTAGTCATTGTCGATCAATTTTGGTGGCTTGTTTGCCTAGTGTCAGGCTGAGTTTGGGCGTAAGTCGGTGGATGATATGTGGAAAAAACCCTAGTATGTTGGAGAATTCATGTGGTGTTGGGGCAGGGGCGATTTTGATTTGTTTGGAGGCTGCGGTGGCTAGTGTTAGTGCAATAATGAGCCCTGCGGTTGTGATAATTAGTGCGGCTAATTTTAGGGAGGGGGCTATGGTAGCGGTTGGAATTTTTGATGGCAGGAAGTTTGAGGTAATGATTAGTCCTGCGATAATGCTTCCTCAGGCTAGGCGCTCAAGGGGCGCGGTTATTGCTTTATGGTTTTCATTGATTGGGGAGAAGGATGTGAATCGGGGGGAGCCCATGGTTACGAAGAAGATGATTCGGAGGCTGTAAACTGCTGTGAATGAGGTGGCGATTAGTGTTAGGGTTAGGGCTCAGGCGTTTAAGTGGGAGGTGTTGAGGGCTTCAATGATTGCGTCTTTTGAGAAAAAGCCTGCTAGGAAGGGCATTCCTGTGAGTGCGAGGCTCCCAATGATAAGGCAAGAAGAGGTGAGGGGTATTAGTTTGTGTAGTCCTCCTATTTTTCGAATGTCTTGTTCGTCGTTTAGGCTGTGGATAATGGCACCAGAGCAAAGGAATAGTATAGCCTTGAAGAAGGCGTGGGTGCAGATGTGTAGGAAGGCTAGCTGGGGCTGATTGAGCCCAATGGTGACTATTATTAGCCCTAGTTGGCTTGATGTTGAGAATGCTACGATTTTTTTGATATCGTTTTGTGTTAGTGCGCAAGTGGCGGTGAATAGGGTTGTTAGGGCTCCTAAACATAGGCAGGCGGTTAGGGCTGGTTGGTTGTTTTCTATTAAGGGGTGTAGTCGGATTAGTAAGAAAATTCCGGCAACGACTATTGTGCTTGAGTGTAGTAGGGCTGACACCGGGGTTGGGCCTTCTATGGCTGATGGTAGTCAGGGATGAAGTCCAAATTGGGCAGATTTTCCGGTAGCTGCTAGAATAATTCCTATTAAGGGGATCGTTATGTTAAGTTCTTTGGACAGTAGAAAGATTTGTGGGAGTTCTCAGGAGTTAAGGTTTGTTGCAATTCATGTGATGGTTAGGATTAGTCCAATGTCTCCGACTCGGTTGTATAGTACTGCTTGGAGGGCGGCCGTGTTGGCATCTGCACGGCCGTGCCATCATCCGATTAGTAGAAAGGATATGACCCCTACACCTTCTCATCCGACGAACAGCTGAAATAGGTTGTTGGCGGTGACCAGAATAATTATAGTTACGAGGAATAGTAGCAAGTATTTAAAGAACCGGTTTAGGTGGGGGTCAGCATGTATATATCATGATGCAAATTCTAAGATTGACCATGTGACGTACAGGGCGATGGGGATAAAAATTAGTGAGTAGTGGTCGAATTTAAGGCTGATGTTGATGTCAAAGTTTGTGGTGTTTATTCAGTTTCATGTGGTAATGATGGTTTCTGCTCCTTGGTCCAGGAAAATGATTAATGGAATAAGGCTGATGAAGAATGCGGTGCTTACAGTAGTTTTAACGTATTTGGTGGCTCAGTTTTGGTTAAGGATTTTTGGGCTGAGGGTTATTATTAAGGGCCATGTAAGGGTTATTAGGGTGAGGAGTATGGATGTGGTCGTGATATTATTTAGCATAGCTGCTACTTGGAGTTGCACCAAGAATTTTTGGTTCCTAAGACCAGCGGATGACTATTATCCTTTAGAAGCGGGGGTGAATGAGCCGCGGAGTTTAACTGCGGGGTAAAGGATTAGCAGTCCTTTTTTGCTGCGGGCCTCTTTCGGTGGATAAGGGGGATTTAACCTCTGTTTTTAGAACCACAATCTAATGTTTTATGTCAAACTATATCTACAGTACCACCACCCCCATATGAGTTCGGGCTTTGTGATGAGGAGTGTAACTGGTAATAAGTGAAGTGTCATTAATAGGTGTTCTCGTGTGTGGGAGGGCTGTAGGTTGGTGATATGTAGTGGGAGGGGTCCTCGTTGTGTTAATAGAAATAGGTATAGGGAGTAGGCAGCGGTAATTAGAGTTCCTGTTCCTGTTATTGTGAGAGTCCAGGGGGATCAGTTGAATATGGCAGTGATAATTATTAGTTCTCCTATTAGGTTTGGTAGTGGGGGTAGTGCTAAGTTTGCTAGGTTAGATAAAAGTCATCAGATGGCAGTTAGAGGGAATATAATTTGTAGTCCTCGGGCTAAGATTATGGTTCGGCTATGGGTTCGTTCGTATGTAGTGTTAGCTAGACAGAATAGGGCGGAGGATGCTAAACCGTGGGCAATTATTAGTACTAGTGCTCCGGTAAAGCCCCAGGGGGTTTGAATTAGGATGCCACCAGCCACCAGTCCTATGTGGCTGACGGATGAATAGGCAATTAAGGACTTTAGGTCTGTTTGTCGCAAGCAAATGGAGCCCGTTATAATTACCCCTCAGAGGGCTAAAGCGATAAGGGGGTAGGCCAGGTCTTTTGATAGGGGGTCCAGAATAACCATTATTCGTATTATGCCGTAGCCACCTAGTTTTAGTAGGATTGCTGCCAGCACTATAGATCCCGCCACAGGGGCCTCTACGTGGGCTTTTGGTAGTCAGAGGTGGACGCCGTATAGGGGTATTTTTACCAGGAAGGCAATTAGACAGCCCGCTCATCAGATTTTGTCTCCTCAGGTAATAAGGGTTGAAGGCTGTGTATATTGAATGATAAGTATTGAGAGGGTTCCTGTGTTTTGTTGAAGTAGCAATAGGGCTACTAGTAGGGGTAATGAGCCCGTTAGTGTATAGAATAAGAAGTATGTTCCGGCGTTTAGTCGTTCGGCCTGATTTCCTCAGCGTGTGATAATAATTAGGGTTGGAATTAGGGTCGCTTCAAATATTACATAAAATATGATGATCTCGGTGGCGCCGAATGCTAGGATTAAGAAGGCTTGAAGAGAGGCCAGTATGGTAATATAAGTTCGTTGGCGGCTGATTGGTTCTGTTTTGATGTGGTTTTGGCTGGCTATAATTATGAGCGGTAGAAGTCAGCAGGTGAGGATTAGTAGAGGGGTTGATAGGGGGTCTGTGGCTATGTGGGGGCTGGAGGTTGTTCAACCGGCCTCTAGTGGGCAGCTGGCCCAGGTAAAGCTAGTTAGTGCAATAATTAGGCTTTGGAGGACTGTGTTAGTTCATAGTCATTTGGGGGGAGAGAACCAAATTGTTGGGAAAAGCATTATGGTTGGGATTAAGATTTTTAGCATTGTAGTAGGTTTAAGGATTGTAGTTGGTCTGTGCCGTGGGTTCGGGCTGTGGCGACTAGTAGGGCAAGGCCAGCGCTTGCTTCACAGGCTGAGAAGGCGAGTAGGAGAACGGGGGCGGTTGAAAAGGCAGTTGATTCTAGTTGTAGCGCTCATAGGGCGAGGGCAATGAATAGAGATAGTATTATGCCTTCCAAGCATAGTAGAGCTGATATTAGGTGTGATCGGTGGAAGGCTAGGCCTGTTAATCCTAGTGTGAATGCTGAGGTAAAGGTAAAGTATACGGGTGTCATTAAGGGAGTCGTGGAGTTAAACCATGATTTTCTGAGTCGAAATCAGAGGTCTTATGTTTGGACTAACTCCCTATTCGGCCCATTCTAGGCCTCCTTGTAGTCATTCGTAGACTAAGCCTAATGTAAGTAATGTTAGGATAGTTGTGGCCCATGTGAGGGTGTGGGTGGGGCTTGGTAGTTGATTGCCTCAGGGCAGCGGTAGTAGAAGGGCAATTTCTAGGTCAAATAAGAGGAATAGAATGGCTACGAGAAAGAATCGGAGTGAGAAGGGAAGGCGTGCTGATCCTAGCGGGTCGAAGCCGCATTCATAGGGGGATAGTTTTTCTGCGTCGGGGCTTATTTGGGGCAGTCAAAATGATAGTAGGGCTAGGACTGAGGATAGTATTGCGGAGATGGCTAGTATAATTATAACTAAGTTCATTATCTTTCCTTGGGCTTTAACCAAGTCTAGGTGATTGGAAGTCACTCGTACATTTATACTAGAAGGATATGAGCCTCATCAGTAAATAGAGACGTATAGGAATAGTCATACAACATCTACGAAGTGCCAATATCAGGCGGCTGCCTCAAATCCAAAGTGATGTTCTGATGTGAAGTGGTGCCGGATTTGTCGGAGGAAGCAAATAGTGAGAAAGGTGGAGCCAATAATAACATGTAGTCCGTGGAAGCCTGTTGCTACAAAGAATGTTGAACCATATACTCCGTCTGCGATGGTAAAGGGGGCTTCGTAGTACTCTATGGCTTGGAGGGCTGTGAAGTAGAATCCTAGTAGGACTGTTAGGGCAAGAGATTGAATTGCCTGTTTGTGTTCTCCCTCCATGAGGCTGTGGTGGGCCCAGGTGACTGTAACACCCGAGGCCAGGAGGACTGCGGTGTTGAGAAGGGGGACTTCGAATGGGTCTAGTGTTGTAATGCCGGCGGGGGGCCAGCATCCTCCTAGTTCGGGGGTGGGGGCGAGGCTGGAGTGATAAAAAGCTCAAAAGAAGCCTAGGAAGAAGAAGATTTCAGAGGTGATGAAAAGGATTATACCATATCGTAGGCCTTTTTGTACGGGGGGTGTGTGGTGGCCTTGAAATGTGGCCTCTCGTACAATGTCTCGTCATCATTGATATATTGTTAATATTAGTAGTGCAAGGCCTAGGGATATTAGTGTTGTTGAGTGGAGGTGAAATCAGACTGCTAGGCCTGATGTTATTAAGAGGGCAGCTACTGCGCCGGTTAGCGGCCATGGGCTTGGGTCTACCATGTGATATGCATGTGCTTGGTGTGTCATTATACGTTTTCTTGTAAGTAGAGGCTTAGCAGTAGGACGAACACGTAGGCCTGGATGATAGCTACTGCAATTTCTAGTAGTGTTAATAGTACTAGTAGGGCGGCAGTGAGTGCTGCCACTGTTATCATTGTTGACAGGAGCGTAATAGTTGCGGTAGAAATTAGTTGAATTAGCAGGTGTCCGGCTGTCAGGTTAGCTGTTAAACGCACTCCTAGGGCCAGAGGTCGAATAAATAGGCTGATTGTTTCAATAATGATTAAGATGGGGATTAGTGGAGTGGGGGTTCCTTCTGGCAGGAGGTGGCCTAAGGCTGCTGTGGGCTGGTTTCGTAGACCAATAATTACAGTTGATAGTCATAGGGGGACGGCCAGGCCTATATTTAATGATAGTTGGGTTGTGGGTGTAAATGTGTAGGGGAGTAGACCTAGAACATTAAGTGTGAGAATAAATATTACTAGAGAGGTTAAGATTATGGCTCATTTATGTCCGCTTTGGTTTAGTGGCGTAAGTAGTTGTTGTATGAATGATTTAATGAACCAGCTTTGTATAGAGATAAGTCGGCTGTTTTGGTACTGATTGGTGGGGGCGGGGAGTAGGATTCAGGGTAGTGTAAGTGCAATGGCAATTAGGGGGATTTCCAGGTGTGTGGGGCTTATAAACTGGTCAAATAGGTTTAGTGCCATGGTCAGTTTCAGGTGTCTGATTTAAGTTTTTTGGCGTTAAGGGTTGTAATTTTATTTGTGAACGTGTGGCTTAATACTTTTTTGGGGAGGACTGTTAAGAAGATTAGTCATGAGAATACAAGGATTGCGAATCATGGGGAGGGGTTTAATTGTGGCATGTCATTGGAGGTGATGGGGAGTCACCAGTCTTTAGCTTAAAAGGCTAACGCTAGTCCCTGTTTAGCTTTCCGATGAGGCTTCTTCAAGTATAATTGAGGACCAGTTTTCAAAGTGTTCTAAAGGGACAGCTTCTACAACTACAGGTATAAAGCTGTGGTTGGCTCCGCAGATTTCGGAGCATTGGCCATAGAATACTCCGGGCCGAGAGGTGATGAATGATGTTTGATTTAGTCGTCCTGGGACAGCGTCCATTTTAACTCCTAATGCTGGGACGGCCCAGGAGTGTAAGACATCTTCAGCTGAGATTAATACTCGAACGGGGGACTCTATGGGGATCACTATTCGGTGGTCTGTTTCTAGTAGTCGGAATTGGCCGGGCAGCAGGTCTTGTGTTGGGACCATGTAGGAGTCAAAGGCCAAATTTTCGTAGTCAGTATATTCGTAACTTCAGTATCACTGATGGCCCATGGCTTTTACGGTGAGGTGGGGGTCGTTAACTTCATCTATTAGGTAGAGGATTCGTAGAGATGGTAGGGCAATTAAGACAAGAATAATTGCTGGTAGAATGGTTCATACAATTTCAATTTCTTGTGAGTCCAAAATATACTTGTTAGTAAGTTTGGTAGTAACTATTACAACAATAATGTATAGTACTAGGGTGCTGATTAGGAAAACAATTATTAAGGCATGGTCATGGAAATGTAGAAGTTCTTCTATTACAGGGGAGGCTGCGTCTTGGAATCCTAGTTGAGAGGGGTGTGCCATTAAGCTGTGAGGCTTAAGGTGTGTAGGGTTTAAACCTACAATTTTGCCTTGACAAGGCGATGTAATATATTTTACTAACAGCTTATTAAAGAAAGTGGCAGAGTGGCTATGTGGCTGGCTTGAAACTAGTTTATGGGGGTTCAACTCCCTCCTTTCTCGTTAGTTTATTTGTACTTGTACGAAGGCGGGCTCTTCAAATGTGTGGTAGGGAGGGGGACACCCGTGTAGTCATTCTACATTTGTGGGGGTTAATTCTACAGAGAGTACTTCTCGCTTAGCAGTGAAGGCTTCTCACAAGATATATAGGAACATTACGACTGCCACTAGGGAGATAAGGGAACCAATTGATGAAATAATATTTCACAGTGAATAGGCGTCCGGGTAGTCTGAGTATCGTCGTGGCATGCCCGCTAGTCCTAGAAAGTGTTGTGGGAAGAAGGTGAGGTTAACACCTGCAAATATTGTGCCAAAGTGGATTTTTGTTCATGTGTTGTGCATTGTATACCCTGTAAATAGGGGAAATCAGTGTACGAATGCCCCTATAATGGCAAATACTGCTCCTATTGATAGGACATAGTGGAAGTGAGCTACTACGTAGTATGTGTCGTGTAGAACAATGTCTAAGGATGAGTTGGCTAAAACAATTCCGGTCAATCCCCCGACAGTGAATAAGAAGATAAAACCCAAGGCCCATAGTATGGGGGTTTCTCATTTAATGGCTCCTCCGTGTAGTGTTGCGAGTCAGCTAAATACTTTTACACCGGTTGGGATTGCGATGATTATTGTTGCAGATGTAAAGTATGCTCGGGTGTCTACGTCTATTCCTACTGTGAATATGTGGTGTGCCCAGACGATAAACCCTAGCAGGCCGATGGCTATTATAGCCCATACTATGCCTATATATCCGAAGGGTTCTTTTTTTCCGGCGTAATAAGCTACGATGTGGGAGATCATTCCAAATCCTGGTAGAATTAAAATATATACTTCTGGGTGACCAAAAAATCAGAAGAGGTGCTGGTAAAGGATTGGGTCTCCCCCTCCCGCGGGATCAAAGAAAGTGGTGTTTAGGTTTCGGTCAGTTAAAAGTATTGTGATGCCGGCGGCTAAAACTGGCAGGGAGAGTAGTAGTAGAACTGCTGTAATTAATACAGCCCAGACAAATAAGGGTGTTTGGTATTGTGAAATTGCCGGAGGCTTCATGTTGATAATTGTTGTGATAAAGTTGATCGCCCCAAGAATAGATGAAATTCCTGCAAGATGGAGGGAAAAGATAGTCAGGTCTACGGAGGCCCCTGCATGTGCTAAGTTTCCGGCGAGGGGGGGATAAACAGTTCATCCTGTGCCTGCGCCCGCTTCAACTCCGGAAGAGGCAAGCAGTAGTAGTAAGGAGGGGGGAAGGAGTCAGAAGCTTATGTTATTTATTCGAGGGAATGCCATATCTGGGGCCCCAATTATTAGGGGCACAAGTCAATTTCCAAAGCCTCCAATTATAATTGGTATTACTATAAAGAAAATTATAACGAAGGCATGAGCAGTGACGATAACATTATAAATTTGGTCGTCGCCTAGAAGGGCGCCAGGTTGGGCCAGCTCTGCTCGAATTAGAAGGCTAAGGGCTGTGCCAATTATTCCGGCTCAAGCACCGAATACTAGATAAAGGGTGCCAATGTCTTTGTGGTTGGTTGAGAAGAATCAGCGTGTGATCGTCACAGGTAGGGTGGCCGAGAGTTCAGGCGGTGGGTTGTAGCCCCACAAACAAAGGTTTAAGTCCTTTTCTTACCAGGCTCCGTGGTGTTTAACATTTCGGATTGCAAATCCGAAGTAGCAGGCTAATAGCTCGCCGGGGCTTACCCCGCCTTTTTGAAGGGAGGCGGGGGAAGTAGATGAATGCTCGCTGGTTTGAGTGCCTAGCTGTTAACTAGGATTTTGTAGGATCGAGGCCTTCTCATCTAGGAAGGCTTTAGCTTAATTAAAGTGTCTGAGTTGCATTCAGAAGATGTGGGGTAGGGTCCTGCAAGTTTTATATAGGGACTAGGAGATTTTCACTCCTGCTTAAAGCTTTGAAGGCTTTTGGTCTAGGGGTGCTATCCTAAGTCTCTAGTTTATTAGTGCTTGGGCTAGGGGGGTGAGGGGCAGTATTAGTAGGGCGGAGGTTGTGAAAATGGTTAGAGGGACTGTGTTTTGTGTGTATTGTAGCCGTCAGGGGGTTAAAGAATTGTTCGTGTTGGGGGTGATTGTTAGGGTCATGGAGTAACATAGTCGTAGGTAGAAGTAGAGACTTATTAGTGCGCTGAGTGCCATGAGGGTGGCTATTAGGGGGAGTCCTTGTACAGTGAGTTCTTGTAGGATCAGTCATTTTGGCATGAATCCTGTTAGTGGTGGCAGCCCGCCCAGGGATAGTAGTGTTAAGGCAGTGGCGGTTATGATGGCGGGCGCTTTGGTTCAGGTTATTGCTAGTGTGTTGATTTTTGTTGAGGATGTTAGTTTTAAGGCTAGGAGGGTTGCGGATGTTATAATAATGTATGTAGATAGGGCTAGAATGGTTAGTTGTGGTTTTAGTTGTGTAATTATAATTATTCATCCCAGGTGGGCGATTGATGAGTATGCTATGATTTTTCGTAGTTGTGTTTGGTTTAGGCCGCCTCATCCCCCAATAATTGTGGATAGGAGCCCTAGTGCTATTAGTAGCTGGGGGCAGGTGAATGGGGCTATTTGGATGATTAATGCTAATGGTGCTAGTTTCTGTCATGTAGTTATAATAAGTCCGGTGGTTAGGTCTAGTCCTTGTATGACGGGGGGCATTCAGAAGTGTATTGGGGCTAGTCCTACTTTTAGTGCTAGTGCTATGGTGATGAGGATGGTAGCGGCGGGATTTGATAGGCAGTGGATGCTTCATTCTCCTGTGGTTCAGGCATTTATAGTACTTGCGAATATGATTGTTGCTGCAGCAGCGGCTTGTACTAGAAAGTATTTGGTGGTGGCTTCTACTGCTCGTGGGTGGTGGTGTTGGGCTATGAGGGGCAGGATCGCTAATGTATTGATTTCAAGGCCTATTCATGCTAGTAGTCAGTGGGAGGTTATGAATGTTAGAGTTGTGCCGAGGCCTAGGCTGGATAGTATGATTGTGGTGGTGTAGGGGCTCATTGGTAAGAGAAGGATTTTAGCCTACATTTTTGGGGTATGGGCCCAAAAGCTTTATCTTAGCTGATCTTACTAGAAAGTGGTGTAAGGGGAGCACTCGGGGTTTTGATCCCCGCGATATGGGTTCGATTCCCTTCTTTTTAAGGAGCTGGGGGGATTTTAACCCTCATTGGTCACTCTATCAAAGTGGTCCTTGGGCATTCAGGCACGGCTCCTTTGGTTATAGTTGGGGTGGCAGCCCATTTAGTGCGACGGGGAGGGAGGCGTGTCATAGAATTAGGGCTAGAGTTAGGGGCAGGAAGTTTTTTCATACTAAATGCATTAGTTGGTCGTATCGGAATCGTGGGTATGAGGCACGGACCCATAAGAAGAGTATGGACAGCAGAGCAGCTTTTGTTATAGTAGCTATTGAGGCGATTTCTGGGATGGCCGGAGTATGGGTGGTGCCCATGAATAGAATTGTTGATAGTGTGTTTATTAGTAGGATGTTGGCGTATTCGGCTAGGAAGAATAGGGCAAATGGGCCTCCGGCATACTCGACATTGAACCCTGAGACCAGTTCTGATTCCCCTTCTGTTAGATCAAAGGGGGCTCGGTTTGTTTCTGCTAGCGTTGAGATATATCATATGGCGGCTAAAGGCCAGGCTGGGAGAATTAATCAAGTTGCTTCTTGGGTTGTGTTAAACATTTGTAGGGTAAAGCCGCCAGTTAGGATAATTACGGATAATAAGATTAGTCCGAGGCTGACTTCATAGGAAATGGTTTGTGCGACGGCTCGTAGGGCCCCAATTAGTGCGTATTTCGAGTTTGAAGCTCAGCCTGATCCAAGGATTGAGTATACTGCTAGGCTGGATAGGGCTAGAATAAATAGTATGCCTAAGCCTAGTTCTGTCAGGGGATAAGGAAGAGGTATTGGGGCTCATAGCAGTATGGCTAGTGTTAGGGCTATTATGGGGGTGATGAGAAATAAGAATGGGGAGGAGGTGGCTGGGCGGATCGGTTCTTTGATGAATAGTTTGATACCGTCTGCGATGGGCTGAAGGAGTCCATAGGGTCCTACTACGTTTGGGCCTTTTCGTAGTTGTATATATCCTAGAACTTTTCGTTCAATTAGGGTCAGGAAGGCCACTGCGAGTAGTACTGGCACAATGTAGGCTAGGGGGTTGATCAGGTGGGTAATTAGTGGGGTCATATAATTAAGAGGGGGATTTGAACCCTCGGGAGAAAGGGCTTAGGCCTTTTGCAGTTGCCGGGCTCTGCCATCTTAATAATCTTATCTTGATTTGGGTTTGTGCCCTCCTTTTATTTAATTTAGTTGATTGCATTAAGTTGGGGTGGGGCGTGTTTAGTGACATGGGCCCCCCTTTTCCGGTCCTTTCGTACTGGGAAGAGTGGCATTACAGATAGAAACTGACCTGGATTGCTCCGGTCTGAACTCAGATCACGTAGGACTTTAATCGTTGAACAAACGAACCCTTAATAGCGGCTACACCATTAGGATGTCCTGATCCAACATCGAGGTCGTAAACCCCCTTGTCGATATGGACTCTGAAAGGGGATTGCGCTGTTATCCCTGGGGTAACTTGGTTCGTTGGTCGGCAGATGGCCGGATCTTTATGGTCAGAAGTTCTGTTGTTTAGAGGTGTCCCTCTTGATTTTAGGGGGGTGTCCCAGTCCGCGTGGGAGCTTTATTTTCTCCCGTGGTCGCCCCAACCGAAGACTGAGATCAATTGCTATTTAGTTTGATTAGTGTTGAGTCCTTGACATAGGTGACCTTGTGTCTTAAGCTCCAAAGGGTCTTCTCGTCTTGTATTTTTATGTCCGCTTCTGCACGGGCAGATCAATTTCATTGACTTGAAAGGGGAGACAGTTAAGCCCTCGTTTCACCATTCATACAGGTCTTCATTTAAAAGACAAGTGATTGCGCTACCTTCGCACGGTCAAAATACCGCGGCCGTTTAACTTGTCACTGGGCAGGTAGGACCTCCTATACGTTGATTTTTGCAGGAGGCGATGTTTTTGGTAAACAGGCGAGGCTTGGTTATTTGCCGAGTTCCTTCCCTTTTTTTTGGTCTTTCCTTAGGTGGCCTTCCAGTGTGGGGTTAACGATTGGGTTGTGTGGGTATTTCTTGATGTTTTATATTGTCACATTTCCCTCTTGGGCTGGGTTCGATAATTGCTAGTGGAGGTTCCGATCTAGTATACATGTGGGCCGGGAGAAGAGGGTCTCTTCTTATTACTCATTTTAGCAGTATTGCTTCCATGTGGGCATGGGGCAGCCTAATAGGGTTAGGGGTTTTAGATTTGATATTTAAATATGGGATTTTGTTCTGCTGGAGCTTTAACGCTTTCTGTTTAGGTGGCTGCTTTTAGGCCCACTGGGGCGGTGTGTCTTGTTTAGTATAATCTTTAACCTCCTGGTGAGGTTGTATTCTTTTTCGTAAGGGCTGTACCCCTTATGAATAACTCTCACGTGTTTCTTTGATTCATTTGGTTTTAGGCTTGAGTTAAAGGAGTGTGAGGCTGAACTTCTATTCATTTTTTAGGCAACCAGCTATAATTAAGTTCGGTAGGCTTATCACCTCTACCCGGAGATCTTCCCACTCTTTTGCCACAGAGACGGGTTGGCCCTGGTAATAGGCTGTCTCGGGGTAGCTCACTTAGTTTCGGGGTATTGAACTAAAATTCATTTTGCTCAGTGGGGCTGGCTAAATCATGATGCAAAAGGTACAAGTTTTAATCTTTGCTTTGTTGTGCTTTTATGGTTTGTTTCATTTCTCTTTCAGCGTTCCCTTGCGGTACTATCTCTATGGCTTTAATGTGGTGCCTTTTCTGTCTCACATACTTGGGCGGAAAAATGTTTTAGTTTGTGTTGTGGTAGTTTTGTGGGGGGGTTGTTAATATTGTGTATATTTGGGTGCTTAAGCTAGCTGTTTAGCTCAGGGCGACCCAGTTTACATGGATGTTTTCTCGGTGTAAGGGAGATGCTTTAATGTTTTAGCTACGCCCTGATTATTCCAAGTGCACCTTCCGGTACACTTACCATGTTACGACTTGCCTCCCCGTGGCGGTTGTTGTATTATTATGGATGGGGGGGGGGGGGGGGGGGGGGAGAGTGACGGGCGGTGTGTGCGCGTCTCAGAGCCTAATTCAAAAGAACACTCTATTTGCTTTTTACTACTAAATCCACCTTTGGGTACATGTTTCAAGGTGCCTTCCGTATGTTCTGTTGTAGAAAATGTAGCCCATTTCTATCCACCTCGTACGCTACACCTCGACCTGACGTTTTTGGGTGAACCCATTTTGCTTACTATTGTGCCTTCACAGGGTAAGCTGACGGCGGCGGTATATAGGCGGCGGGAACAAGAAGTGGTGAGGTTTAACGGGGGTTATCGGTTCTAGAACAGGCTCCTCTAGGTGGGTCTGAGACACCGCCAAGTCCTTTGGGTTTTAAGCTGTGGCTCGTAGTACCCTGGCGGATGGGTTTGTAGCTGGTCATCTTGGTTTAGGGCTAAGCATAGTGGGGTATCTAATCCCAGTTTGTTTCTTAGCTTTCGTAGGTTCAGGTGAGTTTTGCTTAAAGCTACTTTCGTGTTTGGGCTTCGTGTCCTCGGGGTGCGTATGACGGCTTAGAGGGTCTTTAGCTTTATTTTTCATTTCCTTAACTACGCTTTACGCCGTGTTTATCAACTAGGGTCTTTCGTATAACCGCGGTGGCTGGCACGAATTTTACCGGCCCTAAATGTAGCCCTAATTAAGTCAAGTTTACACTTATGGCTTAATGTTTATCACTGCTGAGTTCCCTTGGGGGTGTGGCATAGCAAGGCGTTTTGGGCTAAATGGTTTGTGCCTGATGCCTGCTCCTCTTCCTCGGACGGGGGATTGAGGGCATTCTCACAGGGGTGCGGATACTTGCATGTGTAAGTTAGGCTAGAGCTGATAGTAAAGTCAGGACCAAGCCTTTAGTGCTTGCGGAACTTTCTAGGGTTCATCTTAACATTTTCAGTGTTATGCTTTGGTTTAAGCTACGCTAGC